TATTGGTAATATTATAATAGTTTAAAATGCGAATTTTGGGCCCCAGCAAATTGCTTAGGGTTTTCCTGTTTCCGGGGGGTTTTCAGGAGTGTTATAGACCTTAAGAGTTTTGGGGGGGTAGGGGGGGTTTAACGAGAATAAACCCTGGGGGTAATAATAATAGTTTGTTTCGAGAGAACTACAGGTGTTATGTCCTTGATATAGATTGATGTAATTCTTATGTAATGTCCTTCATCATTCACCATATGTATTTCATTCAAGGAAATGTTCTACCTTGATTTCCTTTTCTGTATGCACTCTGAAATGTCAATTGAAAGGAAACCAAAAAAGAGAACCAGTGGCCCTATGGAAATAACGCCCGGCATGCTGAGTGTCCCATCATAGTATACCACCATTAACTTATGCCAGGTCGATGGGGTTATGGGGGTTATACAATTATTGTGCCTGAAATAGGAACCAAATGCCAGGAATAGTTCAAGGTGTGTAACCCTCACGATTTATGTCCCTGACCATCAATAATAGTTAGCCTTAAATCCATAAGTTGGTCGGTTCTTATTGGGCTGTGTGCTTAAATTCAGAGATGTTGGTACTTGGTATATATTTTGACTAGCAGTTTATTTGAGTCCTCTATTTCCTGGGTGACTTTATCCGTATTGGGAAATTGATTTAATGCTTTTAGCAAATCATCGAAGTTATTACTAGAATTTAGGTCTGGACAAACCTATGGTGATAATACATAGATGTACATTTACATACTCCGTATCTTAACCTATTAATTCAGACACTTGGTCAAAGAATAGTTTAATTTCAGAATACTAGCTTTGGGAGTTAGCGGTGAGGGTTCAAATCCCTTTTCTTTGAGCAGTAGGAGAGGCTTTAACTCTCGGCCTCCGGTTTACAAGACCGGCGCTCTGACACTGAGCTACTAATGCAGGCTCATCCTAGGGCTTTGTTTTCTAAAAGGCTGGCGGCTGGTATGAGACATAAAAATAGGGAGAAGTAAAGAACTGATGCGATTTGTCCAATAATAATATAAGGGTGTTCAACTGGCATGCCCCCGATTCATGTTAGAATGACGATGTCGGCGATTAGGGTTCAGAACAGGAATTGTGTAATAGGGCGGAACATTGTGCCTCGTTGTTTAGATGTGTGGAGGATTGGGACTAGCATAAGGATAAGGATGGATCCAAGCAAGGCGAGTACCCCGCCTAATTTGTTGGGGATGGACCGCAGGATGGCGTATGCAAATAAGAAGTATCACTCAGGTTTAATATGAGGGGGTGTGACTAGGGGGTTAGCAGGGGTGAAGTTATCAGGGTCGCCAAGTAAGTTGGGGGCAAAGAGTGCAAGACATGAGAGGGCAAGCAGGGCGACTGCAAAGCCTAGAAGGTCTTTGTATGAGAAGTACGGGTGGAATGGGATTTTGTCAGCGTCTGAGTTTATTCCTAGGGGATTGTTTGACCCCGTTTCGTGGAGGAAGATTAGGTGAATCACGGTGGCTGCTGCAATGACAAAGGGGAATAAGAAGTGGAAGGCAAAGAATCGCGTTAGGGTGGCGTTGTCTACGGAGAAGCCTCCTCAGACTCATTGAACCAGGTCATTCCCAATGTAGGGTACGGCGGAGGCTAAGTTGGTAATAACGGTGGCCCCTCAGAAAGACATTTGTCCTCATGGGAGGACATAGCCTACGAAAGCCGTTAGTATTACCAGAAGTAGAAGTACTACACCAATGTTTCAGGTTTCTTTATATAGATAAGAGCCGTAATAGAGGCCTCGGCCAATATGGAGGTAGATGCAAATGAAAAAGAAGGAAGCTCCATTTGCGTGAAGGTTACGGATAAGTCAGCCGTAGTTAACGTCTCGACAGATGTGAGCAACGGAGGAGAAGGCTGTGGCGATATCAGAGGTGTAGTGCATTGCTAAGAATAGGCCGGTGAGGATCTGAATAATTAAGCACATCCCTAGTAGGGAGCCGAAGTTTCATCAGACAGAAATATTGGAGGGGGCGGGAAGGTCGACGACTGCGTCATTGGCGATTTTTAATAAGGGGTGGGTTTTGCGAAGGCTAGCCATTAAAGGTTCTTGTAGTTGAATAACAACGGTGGTTTTTCAAGTCATTAGTTCCGGTTAGAATCCGGGCGAGAATTATGACTTATGTTATGTCTTTATTTTTACTTGGGTTGGTGTTAGGTTTATTAGCTGTAGCCTCAAATCCTTCGCCTTATTTTGCGGCGCTGGGCCTGGTGATCGTTGCGGGGCTTGGTTGTGGTATTTTGCTAGGGCATGGTGGGTCTTTCCTATCTCTAGTATTGTTCTTAATTTATTTAGGAGGGATACTAGTTGTATTTGCTTATTCTGCTGCGCTTGCGGCAGAGCCCTACCCGGAGAGCTGAGGAAGCGGACCCGTTGTAATGTCGGTGGTGTGGTATCTTTTCGTAGTAACTGTGGTATGTGCGCTATTCCGAGGGGGGTGGTATGAGTTTTCTTGAATGTCTGCTGATGAGTGAGGGGCCTTCGCAACCGTTCGGGGTGATGTTAGTGGGGTGGCCCTTATGTTTTCGGTGGGGGGTGGACTTTTAGTAATTAGCGCATGGGTCTTGCTACTTACCCTGTTTGTGGTGCTGGAGTTAACTCGAGGGCTCAGCCGGGGGACGTTGCGAGCGGTTTAAAGGGATGCAAATACAATTGCAAGGGAGAGGGTGAAGATAAAGAGGGTGAGGTACGTCTTGATTATACCTTTTTGGATGTTGCTTGTTGTGGTTACAAGAGGGGTGTTAATTGATACCAGTGCTTTAGGGGCAATTTTCTCTAGTCATGTCTGGTCGACCGTTTGGGAGGCAATTATTTGGCCTAGTGTAAGGTTGATTTCTGGAGTGATGCGGTGGATGGTTGCCGGGAAGAAGCCTAGTATGTTAGAGAAGTGGTGTGCTGTAAGGGAGGGGGTTTGTTTAAACTGTTTACTTGTTAGCGAGGCTATTTCTAGGGCTAGTAGGAGACCCAGGGCTGTTACTGCCAGGGCTGCAAGTTTTAGGGCGGGTGGTATAGTTATCACGGGGGTTTTTAAGGGAAGAATGTTAGATGTAATCAGGAGGCCTGCTACAATGCTCCCTCACGCCAGTCGTTTAATAGGGTTAATGACGGCGGGGTTATTTTCGTTGATGGGGGAGATAGAGTTGAATCGTGGGTGGCCCATGGCAACTAGGTAGACGATTCGTAGGCTATAGACTGCCGTGAAGGAGGTGGCAATTAGAGTAAGGGTTAGGGCTCAGGCGTTGAGGTGGGATGTATTTAAAGCCTCGATGATGGCATCTTTAGAGAAGAAGCCTGCTAGGAAGGGGGTGCCTGTGAGGGCTAGGCTTCCTAATGTTAAGCAGGAGGAAGTGAAAGGAGTGAGGTGTTGTATGCCTCCTATTTTTCGGATATCCTGTTCGTCATTAAGGCTGTGAATGATAGAGCCCGAGCATAAGAACAGCATGGCTTTGAAGAAGGCGTGGGTGCAGATATGTAGGAAGGCAAGTTGGGGCTGATTTAGTCCGAGAGTCACTATTATTAGGCCTAGTTGACTGGATGTTGAAAAAGCTACGATTTTTTTAATGTCGTTTTGAGTAAGGGCACAGGTGGCGGTGAATAGCGTTGTGAGGGCGCCGAGGCACAAGCATGTGGTGAGGGCAACAGGGTTATTTTCTAATAAGGGACTAAGTCGAATAAGGAGGAAAATGCCAGCTACGACCATTGTGCTTGAGTGAAGTAGGGCAGAGACCGGCGTAGGCCCCTCTATAGCAGAGGGGAGTCAGGGGTGCAGGCCGAATTGTGCCGATTTGCCAGTAGCGGCAAGAATTAGTCCAAGGAGGGGTGGCGTAAGGTCTATGCTGTGTGTAGTTGAAAAGATTTGCTGGATCTCTCATGAGTTGACATTTATTGCTATTCACGCCATAGCAAAGATAAGTCCGATATCCCCCACGCGGTTATACAGGACGGCTTGGAGGGCTGCGGTGTTTGCGTCTGCTCGGGCATACCATCATCCGATTAGTAGGAAAGACATGATTCCAACTCCTTCTCAGCCGATAAATAGTTGGAACATGTTGTTGGCTGTGACAAGAATAATCATGGCAATCAGGAAAATTAGGAGATACTTAAAGAACCGGTTCATGTTGGGGTCAGCGTGTATATACCATGATGCAAATTCCAGGATGGACCAAGTGACGTAAAGGGCGACAGGGGTGAAGATGATGGAGTAGGCGTCAAAATAGAAGCTAATATTGACGTTGAAGGTCTCTGTATTTATTCATGATCAGGTTGTAGTAATAATTTCAGCTCCTTGGTTAAGGAAGAGGGTGAGGGGTAAGAGGCTTACGAAGAATGCTATCTTTACGGCGGTTTTGACTTGTTTTAATGCTCAGTCTTGTTGTCGAGGGTCGGGGGTTATTGTTGTAATGACGGGGTAAATCAGCAGGGCAAATATGATGATAAGGCTAGAGGTTATTATTAGTGCGGATGGGTGCATAGCTGCTACTTGGATTTGCACCAAGAGTTTTTGGTTCCTAAGACCAACGGATGAGCTGTTATCCTTTAGAAGCTGTTCGAGTGAGCCTTGGGGTTCAACCAAGGTGGCGAAGATTAGCAGTCTCCGTTGCTAGCGAGCATCTCTCGGTGGGCAAGAGGACTTTAACCCCTGTTTTTAGAATCACAATCTAATGTTTTAGTTAAACTATGCCTACAGGTAGCCCAACCTCAGATTAGCTCAGGCTTTAGGATCAAAAGGAGGAGGGGGAGGAGGTGGAGGGTAATTAGGAGGTGTTCTCGAGAGTGTGTTGGTTCGGTAGCTAGGATGTGCGCCGGGGTTTTACCGCGTTGAGTCATTAAAAACATGTACAGGGAATATCCAGCTGTAATCAGAGTGCCGAGGCCTGTGAGTGCGATAGTCCACCAGGATCAGTTGATTAGGGAGGTAATGATCATCAGCTCTCCTATTAAATTGGGGAGAGGTGGAAGAGCTAGGTTTGCCAGGCTTGAAATGAATCATCATGTCGCCATAAGGGGTAGAATAGTTTGTAGCCCCCGTGCTAGTACCATTGTTCGACTGTGTGTGCGCTCATAGTTTGTGTTGGCCAGACAGAAGAGTGCAGAAGAAGTCAGGCCGTGGGCGATTATCAAGATAAGGGCTCCTGTAAATCCTCAGGGGGTTTGAATTAGGATTCCCCCGACTACGAGGCCCATGTGGCTGACTGAAGAGTATGCAATGAGAGATTTTAGGTCGGTCTGTCGTAAGCAGATTGAACCAGTCATAATGATGCCTCAAAGGGCGAGGATGATGAAGGGGTAGCTTAGTTCCTTGGTCAAAGGGTCAAGAATGGCTAGTATGCGCATTATACCATAGCCCCCTAGTTTAAGAAGGACGGCAGCAAGGACCATGGATCCGGCTACCGGGGCTTCTACATGTGCTTTGGGCAGTCAAAGGTGGACTCCGTATAGTGGTATTTTTACTAGGAAAGCTAGTATGCAGCCAGCCCATCAAAATTTATCGGCGAGGGTGGCTAGATGTAGTGGGCCCGAGTATTGGAGGACTAGAAGAGAGAGGGTGCCCGTTGAGACATACAAAAGGGAAAGTGCCACTAAAAGGGGAAGAGAGCCGGCTAGTGTATAGAACAGGAAGTAAGTTCCGGCGTTCAGTCGCTCGGTCTGGTTCCCTCAGCGCGTAATTAGGATAAGCGTGGGAATAAGGGTGGCTTCGAACATGACGTAAAATATCATAATTTCTGTAGCTCCGAATGCTATAATTAAGAAAATTTGGAGGGATGTTAGAAGAGAAATGTAGAGTCGTTGGCGATTTTCAGGCTCTGGGGCTAAGTGGTTCTGGCTCGCTAGAATTATTAGAGGGAGTAATCAGCATGACAGGACTAATAGTGGGGTTGAGAGCGTGTCCGTTGCTAAGTAGGAGTTGACGGTGGATCAGCCTGTTTCCGACATGTTTTTTAATCAGGATAGGCTCATTGTGGCAATTAGGAGGCTGTGGAGGAGGGTTGTGGGCCATAGTCACTTGTGAGGTACAGCCCAGGTCGTGGGAACTAACATGAGGGTGGGGATAAGGATTTTTAGCATTGTAGGAGGTTTAGGGCTTGGAGCCGATCGGTTCCATGGGTTCGGGCCGTTGCAACTAGTAGCGCAAGCCCCGTGCTGGCTTCACATGCTGAAAATGCCAGTAGAAGAATAGGAAGTGCAGAAAAGATTGTGGAGGAGAGGGACATTGATCATAGCGAGAGGGCAATAAATAGGGACAGTATTATTCCTTCTAAGCATAAAAGCGCGGAGAGAAGGTGGGTGCGGTGGAAGGCTAGTCCCGAGAGTCCCAACGCGAAGGCTGTTGAGAAAGAGAAGTGGATGGGGGTCATAAGGTAGTTATGGACTTTAACCATAAGTTTTTGAGCCGAAATCAAATGTTTTTCTTAAACTAACTGCCTATTCAGCTCATTCGAGGCCCCCCTGGAGTCACTCGTAAATAAGGCCGACTGTAAGGAGGACAAGGACGCCGGAGGCTCAGAGAAGTGTTGAAAGTGGGGAGGTTAATTGGTCGCCCCAAGGAAGGGGAAGTAGGAGTGCAATTTCTAGGTCAAAGAGGAGGAACAGAATAGCCACTAAAAAGAAGCGTAGTGAAAATGGAAGGCGGGCGGATCCCAGGGGGTCGAAGCCACACTCATAGGGGGATAGTTTTTCGTGGTCAGGGGTCATGAGGGGCAGTCAGAATGACACGATAGCAAGAACCGTAGATAGGGCGATAGCAATTAGTGCAATAGTTATGATCAAATTCATTATCTTTCCTTGGACTTTAACCAAGACCATGTGATTGGAAGTCACTTATACTAACGTTAGTACTAGAAAGATTATGAGCCTCATCAGTAGATTGAAACGTATAAGAAGAGTCATACCACATCTACGAAGTGTCAGTATCATGCGGCGGCTTCAAATCCGAAGTGGTGTTCTGATGTAAAGTGATATCCAGCTTGGCGAATAAGACAGATAGCCAGGAAGGTTGAGCCAATCATTACGTGTAGTCCGTGGAAGCCTGTTGCAACGAAGAAGGTTGAGCCGTAGACCCCGTCTGCAATTGTAAAAGGAGCTTCGTGGTACTCCAATGCTTGAAGGAAGGTGAAGTAAGTGCCCAGGAGGATGGTCAGGACTAGGGCTTGAATGGCCTGCTTACGTCGGCCTTCTATAATGCTGTGGTGGGCTCATGTTACTGTCACACCAGATGCTAAAAGAACAGCAGTGTTAAGAAGAGGGACTTCGAAGGGGTCGAGGGTTGTAATACCTGTCGGAGGTCAGCAGCCGCCTAGTTCAGGGGTGGGGGCGAGGCTCGCGTGATAGAAGGCTCAGAAGAAGCCTAGAAAGAAGAATACTTCGGATGTAATAAATAAAATCATTCCGTAGCGCAATCCCTGTTGTACCGGGACTGTGTGGTGACCTTGGAATGTGCCTTCTCGAACAATATCGCGTCATCATTGGTACATGGTGAGGAGTAAAAGGACCGTACCTAAACTTATCAAGATTGTTGAGTTATAGTGGAATCAAATTGCCAGGCCTGATGTTATTAACAAGGCGGCAGCGGCACCTGTGAGGGGCCAGGGACTTGGGTCGACCATATGAAATGCGTGTGCTTGGTGGGCCATTAAACGTTTTCTTGGAGGTAGAGGCTTAAGAGAAGAACAAAGACATAGGCCTGAATTATTGCAACTGCGACTTCTAAGAGTGTAAGTAGGAACAGGACAGTTGCGGTTAAAATAGCTACTGCGGGCATTAGTGGGAGGAGTACGAATGCTGCTGTAGCAATGAGTTGAATTAGTAGATGGCCTGCTGTTAGGTTGGCAGTCAGTCGGACGCCCAGTGCAAGGGGCCGGATAAAGAGACTTAGTGTTTCGATAATAATTAGTACGGGGATCAGTGGGGTCGGGGTGCCTTCTGGGAGCAGGTGTCCCAGTGCGATGGTTGGTTGGTTTCGCATTCCTACAATAACTGTTGCCAGTCACAGGGGGACGGCCAGGCCCATATTTAAAGAGAGTTGTGTGGTAGGTGTAAAGGTGTATGGGAGGAGGCCAAGCATGTTAAGCGTGATGAGGAAAAGTATCAAGGCCATTAAGATTAGGGCTCACTTATGGCCTCCAAAATTGATAGGGAGAAGGAGTTGGTTGGTGAACCGGCTGATGAATCAGGCTTGGAGGGTTAGGAGGCGGCTGTTAACCCATCGTGATATAGGGGCGGGAAATAGAAGTCAGGGGAGTAAGAGAGCGAGGGCAATTAGTGGAATGCCTAGGAAGATGGGGCTTTCAAATTGATCGAAGAAGCTTAGTGTCATGGTCAGGATCAAGATTCTGCTTTTGGTTTTTCTGTGCTTTGTGAGGTTGGTTCATTTGGGAATGTGTGTGCTAAGATTTTAGGAGGAATGACAGTTAAGAGAATAAATCAAGAGAAGACTAGGATAGCAAATCAAGGGGCAGGATTTAGCTGGGGCATGTCACTAAGGGTGGTTGGGGGTCACCAATCTTTAGCTTAAAAGGCTAACGCTAGGGCCCAGTTTAGCTTCTTAGCGAAGCGTCTTCAAGTATTGCTAGGGATCAGTTTTCGAAGTGCTCGAGAGGGACAGCTTCGACAACAATTGGCATGAAGCTATGGTTAGCTCCACAAATTTCGGAGCATTGTCCATAGAAAACACCGGGGCGAGATGTAATAAAGGCTGTTTGGTTTAGGCGTCCTGGGACTGCGTCTATTTTCACTCCAAGTGCGGGCACTGCTCATGAGTGGAGAACGTCCTCTGCCGAGACTAGAATTCGAATTGGGGACTCAACTGGGACGACTATTCGGTGGTCAGCCTCTAGCAGCCGGAATTGGCCGGGAGCTAGGTCTTGTGTGGGAATTATATAGGAGTCGAACCCAAGGTCTTCGTAGTCAGTGTATTCGTAGCTTCAGTATCATTGGTGACCCATGGCTTTAATTGTTAGGTGAGGGTCGTTAATCTCGTCTATTAGGTATAAAATTCGGAGGGAGGGAAGGGCGATTAGAATGAGGATAATAGCAGGGAGCACTGTTCAGATAATTTCGATCTCTTGGGAGTCTAGAATGTGCTTGTTTGTTAAATTGGTTGTTACTATCGCGACAATAATGTAAAGAACTAGCGTGCTAATTAAGAACAAAATTATCAGGGCGTGGTCGTGAAAGTGAAGAAGTTCTTCTATTACAGGGGAAGCTGCATCTTGAAGTCCTAATTGTGAAGGATGGGCCATTATTGGCAAGGTACGCGGGGGTTTAACCCACAATTCTGCCTTGACAAAGCAGTGTAATGGCCATTTTACTAGTACCTTATGAAGAAAGTGACAGAGTGGTTATGTGTTTGGCTTGAAACCAATTTATGGGGGTTCAATTCCCTCCTTTCTCGGGCTAGTTTGCTTGTACTTGTACAAAAGCAGGCTCTTCAAATGTGTGGTAAGGGGGAGGGCAGCCGTGAAGTCACTCAACGTTCGTTGAGGTTAGTTCCACTAGCATCACTTCTCGTTTGGCTGCAAAGGCTTCTCAGATAATAAAGAGGAACATAATAACTGCAACTAAAGAAATAAGTGAACCAATGGAAGAAACTGTGTTTCATAAAGTGTAGGCGTCAGGGTAGTCTGAGTACCGTCGAGGCATTCCGGCGAGCCCTAGGAAGTGTTGAGGGAAGAATGTCAGGTTTACCCCGGCAAACATCACCCCGAAGTGGATTTTTGTTCAGGTTTCATGGAGGGTGTATCCTGAGAACAGGGGGAATCAGTGAACGAATGCAGCTACGATGGCAAATACTGCTCCCATTGACAGGACATAGTGGAAGTGGGCAACTACGTAATAGGTGTCGTGGAGAACGATGTCTAGGGAAGAGTTGGCTAATACGATCCCGGTCAGCCCTCCGACGGTGAATAGGAAAATAAAGCCTAGGGCTCAAAGTAGGGGGGTTTCTCATTTAATTACCCCTCCATGCAGTGTGGCTAGTCAGCTGAAGACTTTTACACCTGTCGGAATGGCAATAATTATTGTGGCAGAGGTGAAGTAAGCTCGCGTATCAACGTCTATTCCTACCGTAAACATGTGGTGAGCTCAGACGATGAAGCCGAGTAGTCCAATGGCCATTATTGCTCAAACCATACCCATGTAGCCGAAAGGTTCTTTTTTACCTGAGTAGTAGGCGACAATGTGGGAGATCATGCCGAAGCCGGGAAGAATTAAAATGTAAACTTCGGGGTGCCCGAAGAATCAGAATAAGTGCTGATACAGAATGGGGTCTCCTCCCCCAGCGGGGTCAAAGAATGTGGTGTTTAGGTTTCGGTCTGTTAATAGCATAGTAATTCCTGCGGCAAGGACTGGTAGTGAGAGAAGAAGCAGTACGGCAGTGATTAGAACGGCTCACACGAAGAGAGGGGTTTGGTATTGGGAAATTGCAGGGGGCTTCATGTTAATAATTGTTGTGATGAAGTTGATTGCACCAAGAATTGATGAAATTCCTGCCAAATGGAGCGAGAAAATAGTAAGATCTACGGATGCTCCTGCATGGGCAAGGTTTCCTGCAAGGGGCGGGTAGACAGTTCATCCGGTCCCGGCTCCGGCTTCAACTCCTGAAGAAGCAAGGAGGAGTAGGAATGAAGGGGGGAGTAATCAGAAGCTCATGTTGTTCATTCGGGGGAATGCTATATCGGGGGCTCCAATCATTAGGGGGATCAGTCAGTTGCCGAACCCTCCGATCATAATTGGCATTACTATAAAGAAAATCATTACGAAAGCGTGGGCTGTAACGATCACATTATAGATTTGATCGTCTCCCAGGAGTGCCCCGGGTTGGCTTAGTTCTGCTCGAATTAGTAGGCTTAAGGCAGTGCCTACCATTCCGGCTCAGGCACCGAAAATTAGGTAAAGGGTGCCGATATCTTTGTGATTGGTTGAAAAGAGTCAACGGGTGGTTGCCACGGGTATGATGGCTGAGGGTCAAGCGGTGGATTGTAGCCCCATGTACAGAGGTTCAAGTCCTCTTCGTACCAGCTCTGAGGTGTTTTACATATTGGATTGCAAATCTAAAGAAGCAGGCTAACCCCTGCCGGGGCTTTCTCCCGCCTATTTTGTGTCGGCTAGGCGGGAGAAAGTAGACGGATGCTCGCTGGTTTGAGCGCTTAGCTGTTAACTAAGAGTTTGTAGGATCGAGGCCTGCCTGTCTAGTAAGGCTTTAGCTTAATTAAAGTACCTGTTTTGCATACAGGAGATGTGGGGTAGTGTCCCGCAAGTCTTACAGAGGCTGAGAGATTCTCACTCCCACTGAGGGCTTTGAAGGCCCTTGGTCTATATTAGCCTAAGTCTCTAAAGGGCTAGTACTGCTATAATGCCCGGGGTGAGGGGCAACAGGCACATTGCTATGATGGAGGTGAGTGCTAGGGGAAGGGTTGTTTGGGTTGCCTGCGTACGTCAGGGGGTGGTGCCGACAGTTGTGTTGGGGGATATTGTAAGGGTTGCGGCGTAGGTGATACGTAGGTAAAAGTAAAGGCTGAGTAGGGCGCTTAATGCTGCTACGGTTGCGGTGATAGCCAGGCCTTGTTTGGAGAGCTCTAAAATAATCATTCATTTTGGCATGAATCCAGTGAGTGGGGGGAGTCCTCCGAGAGAGAGTAATATAAGGGGGATTATAGAGGTCAGGGCTGGGGCTTTGGTTCAAGACAGGGTAAGTGAGTTAATGTTTGTGGAGTTGTTGAGTTTGAGGGTAAGGAAGGTGGCGGCGGTTATAACGAAATATGTAATTAAAGCCAGGAATGTTAGGGAGGGGGAGAATTGTAGTACTAGAATCATTCATCCGAGGTGGGCGATGGAGGAGTATGCTAGGATTTTTCGGAGTTGTGTCTGGTTTAAGCCTCCTCAGCCCCCAATAAGGGTGGAGGCTAACCCTAGGCTAATCAACAGGTTGGGGTTGGTGGGCTGCATTTGTAGTAACAGGGCAAAGGGGGCTAGTTTCTGTCAGGTGGATATGAGGAGGCCTGTGGTCAAGTTTAATCCTTGCAAAACTTCTGGCATTCACGAGTGCAGGGGGGCAAGCCCAATTTTCAATGCCAGAGCGATGGTAATAATAGCATTCGGGAAGGGGTGTGATATTTGGCTAATGTCCCACTGTCCCTCTATCCAGGCGTTTGTTACGGCTGCAAATATAAGTGTTGCAGCGGCGGTGGCTTGAGCTAAAAAATATTTTGTGGTAGCTTCAATGGCGCGAGGGTGGTGGTGTTGGGCCATAAGGGGGATGATGGCGAGGGTATTAATTTCGAGGCCCATTCAGGCAAGTAACCAGTGGGAACTTATAAAGGTCAGAGTGGTGCCTAAGCCCAGGCTTATCAGTAGGGTAGTTAGGATGTAGGGGTTCATTAGCAAAGGAGGGATTTTAACCAACATGTTTGGGGTATGGGCCCAAAAGCTTTTTTAGCTGACTCTGCTAGTAAGTGGTGTAATGGAAGCACGGAGAGTTTTGATCTCTCAGGGGAGGGTTCGAGCCCCTTCTTTCTAAGGAGTCGGGGGGACTTTAACCCCCATGTTTCACTCTATCAAAGTGGCCCCTAAAATTCAGGCACAACTCCTTGGCTAGAGTTGAGGTGGCAATCCTGCGAAGGAGATTGGAAGCGCAAGGTGCCAGATAACCAAGGCTAGTGTTAAAGGTAAGAAATTTTTTCAGACTAAGTGCATTAGTTGATCGTAGCGAAATCGGGGGTAGGAGGCTCGTACTCATAGGAATAGAACGGAGAGTAGGGCTGCTTTCGTCATCAGGTTGATGGAGGTTAATTCTGGGAACGTCGGGATATGTGAGGCCCCTAGGAATAGCAGGGCGGAGAGAGTGTTTATTAGGAGGATGTTGGCGTACTCTGCTAGGAAGAAGAGGGCGAAGGGCCCTCCTGCGTATTCTACGTTGAAGCCTGAGACTAGTTCGGATTCTCCTTCGGTTAGGTCAAAGGGGGCTCGGTTTGTTTCGGCGAGGGTGGAAATGTATCATATCGCCGCTAGAGGTCACGCAGGAAGGACGAGTCAGATGTTCTCCTGAGCTACATTAAATGTTTGCAGGGTAAAGCCTCCTGTTAAGATAATGAGGCACAATAGAATCAGCCCTAGGCTGACTTCGTAGGAAATCGTTTGGGCTACGGCCCGGAGGGCACCAATGAGTGCGTATTTTGAGTTTGATGCTCATCCTGAGCCTAGAATTGAGTAAACTGCTAGGCTTGAGAGCGCTAGGACAAAAAGGATAGTTAAGTTGAGGTCTAGGACTGGATAGGGTATGGGGATGGGAGCTCATAAGGTTATGGCAAGGGTGAGCGCAAGTATTGGGGTTAGAAGGAATAAAATTGGTGAGGAAGTGGATGGTCGGACAGGTTCTTTAATAAATAGTTTTACACCGTCTGCAATTGGTTGCAAGAGGCCGTAGGGCCCTACAATATTGGGGCCTTTTCGGTGTTGTATGTATCCTAGAACTTTTCGTTCAAGGAGGGTGAGGAAGGCCACGGCAAGGAGAACTGGGACGATAAAAGCTAAAGGGTTAATGATGTGTGTTATTAGTGCGGAAATCATAATTAAGGAGAGGACTTGAACCTCTGTAGAAAGGGCTTAGGCCTTTTGCAATGTCCGGGCTCTGCCACCTTAATTTGCCATGCTCTATGGCCTTGAAGTAGGTGTGCCCTCTTAGTTACTTAAGTGGAGGTCAGCAAGTGAGGGGGAGGCTTGTTTTGGACAGGGGCCTCATTTTTTTGGTCCTTTCGTACTGAAATAAATTACATCATAGATAGAAACCGACCTGGATTACTCCGGTCTGAACTCAGATCACGTAGGATTTTAATCGTTGAACAAACGAACCCTTAATAGCGGCTGCACCATTAGGACATCCTGATCCAACATCGAGGTCGTAAACCCCCTTGTCGATATGGGCTCTATAAGGGGATTGCGCTGTTATCCCTAGGGTAACTCGGTCCGTTGATCGGCCATGGCCGGATCAGAAAAGTCAGATATTCTGTTAATTAGAGCGGGAGCTCTTGTTTTTAGGGTTTAGGTGGCCCCAGTCCACATGGGGGTTTTTTGTTTCCCCGCGGTCGCCCCAACCAAAGGCATTTAAACTGGCTTCATAAAGTTGTATTCTTTTATTAGAGGTTTTTTACATGATCAGTTTTGGTGCCTGAAGCTCCATAGGGTCTTCTCGTCTTATGGGTGTATCCCCGCCTCTGCACGGGGAGGTCAATTTCATTAACTGGAGAAAGGAGACAGCTAAGCCCTCGTTATGCCATTCATACAGGTCCCTATTTAAGAGACAAGTGATTGCGCTACCTTCGCACGGTTAAGATACCGCGGCCGTTAAACTTAGAGTCACAGGGCAGGCGGGACCTCTTATACATAGTATTCAAGAGGCGATGTTTTTGGTAAACAGGCGAGGCTTGTGTTTGCCGAGTTCCTTCTTTCTCTTTTAGTTTTTCCTTTCGGCACGCCAGTGTGGGATTAAAGGTTGATGGTTGAGTGCTCTTCTTGTTATCTTAAGCATTTTCAATGCCCTCTTTGATTGGGGCCTTTAATTTTCGGTGTGAGTTCGTTCCGATGTACACTTGTGCTTGGAGAAAGTCTTTCTTTCTTATTACTCATATTAGCATAATCAATCCTATGGGGGCATAGGAGGGCCTGGTAATTTTAGGGGATTCAGACATGTTATCAGTATTAGTGGGTGGTTGTATGTTTGAGCTTTAACGCTTTCTGTTGGGATGGCTGCTTTTAGGCCCACCAAAACATAGGACCCTTCATTAATTATGATCTTAATCCACCTGGAAAAGTTGTATCTTATGATCAAGGAGCTGTACCTCCTTTAACTAACTCCTCCACATTCTTTTGGTCGGGTTGTGTTGAAACAGGTTGATTAAAGAATTGTTGAGGGCTGAACTTCTATCCACTTCTCAGGCAACCAGCTATAACTAAGTTCGGTAGGTTTATCACCTCTACTCGAAGATCTTCCCACTCTTTTGCCACAGAGACGGGTGTGCCCTGTTAATAGGCTGTCTTGGAGTAGCTCACTTAGTTTCGGGGTCTTAAACTAAAATTCTTTTTGCTTAAAGGGTACTAGCTAAATCATGATGCAAAAGGTACGAGGCGGAATCTCTGCTTTGTTTTGCTTTACTGGGTTGTTTCATTTCTCTTTCAGCATTCCCTTGCGGTACTTTTTCTATTGCTCAGATGTCCTTTTCTATCTCCTATACTAAAGAGGAAAAATGGTTTGTTTAATTTTGTTAAGTGTATTAGGGGTTATTAATGTTTAGTTGTTGTGTTTGAGGGGGTTGGCTAGCTGTTGGGCGTCAGGGTAATCCGATTTGCACGGATGACTTCTCGGTGTAAGGGAGATGCTTTTCTTTCTTAGCTATACTCTGATTTATCCAAGTGCACTTTCCAGTACACTTACCATGTTACGACTTGCCTCCCCTTTGCAATTTAAGGTTTTATTTAATGGAAATTTTTAAGCTTGGGGAGAGTGACGGGCGGTGTGTGCGCGCTTCAGGGCCAGTTTCAGAAGAACACTCTATTTCCTTCTTACTACTAAATCCTCCTTCAGACATGTGTTTCAGTTTATCATTCGTTTTTTCTAAAATAGAAAATGTAGCCCATTTCTTCCCTTCTCGTACGCTACACCTCGACCTGACGTTTTGGGCTTTGCCAATTCTGCTTATTAGTAGTCCTTCACAGGATAAGCTGACGACGGTGGTATATAGGCGGGTTAAACAAGAAAAGGTGAGGTTTAACGGGGGTTATCGGTTCTAGAACAGGCTCCTCTAGGTGGATCTAAAGCACCGCCAAGTCCTTTGGGTTTTAAGCTTATGCTCGTAGTTCCCGGGCGGATAGGTGTGTAGTTGTCTATCATTGTTTAGGGCTAGGCATAGTGGGGTATCTAATCCCAGTTTGTGCCTTAGCTTTCGTGGGTTCAGAAATTGTAAAGCTACCTTCGTTATTGTTCTTCTAGCTTTCGGGTGCGTATAACAGCTTTGAAAGCATTCGGCTTTAATGAGTTTATTTATCCTAACCACGCTTTACGCCGGTGTCTATCAGCTTGGGCCTCTCGTATAACCGCGGTGGCTGGCACGAGTTTTACCGGCCCTCTTAGCCTTGGCTAAGTCAAGTTTTCACTTATGGCTTAATGTCTATTACTGCTGAGGTCCCTTGAGGGTGTGGCTAAGCAAGGTGTCTTGGGCTAATTGTCATTGTGCCTGATACCAGCTCCTTGTTCCCGGGCGGGGAACTGTGGGGCATTCTCACAGGGGTGCGGATACTTGCATGTATAAGTTAGGCTAAAGTTGATAGAAAAGTCAGGACCAAGCCTTTGTGCTTTCGGGGCTTTCTAGGGCCCATCTTAACATCTTCAGTGTTATGCTTTATTTAAGCTACGATAGC